TATTCATTATATTCATTATAAAAAATATATTATAATAAAAAATCGAATAAACAAACGTTCCAAATTTCTAACTCGAATTAGTCGAACTCATAAGAATAATAACTTAATTAGGATCAAATTATATGGTTGTTTTTTTTATTAGTATTTCTAAATATTATATAGAAGGAAATAGAAGGAATATCTGTATTCTCCAAATATTAATAAATAGTAATACTAAGATAGGATGGTTATGAAAAACACGAAAGCCCCTTATCGGATTTGAACCGATGACTTACGCCTTACCATGGCGTTACTCTACCACTGAGTTAAAAGGGCCCTTTTATTAAATTCTTGACTGAGTTACTATACGGATAAACTAGATATATGTACATATATTCTATACATAAGTATATGCCATAGTGGGTTGTGGAATATTCGGTTTTTCTTTACCTAATATAGTTAAAAAGAAAAGGTTTATTGATATCAATGCACTAAATTGTTTCAATTTCACAATGGCCCTAATGACTTTTCTTTTTAATTTCCCCCATCCGATTATTCTATGTCTATTGACAATTTCGACAAACTAGTCATATTATGAACATAGTATGGGTCGGTCAGGAAAACATGCCCCCATCGTCTAGTGGCCCAGGACATCTCTCTTTCAAGGAGGCAGCGGGGATTCGACTTCCCCTGGGGGTAGGGTACTATGAAAGGAGGCTGATCAGGGATTCTAAATAACCTTAGAAGTGATTGTTCCTGGGTCGATGCCCGAGCGGTTAATGGGGACGGACTGTAAATTCGTTGGCAATATGTCTACGCTGGTTCAAATCCAGCTCGGCCCAAAAATGCGCTAATCCATCATGAATGGATAGAACCCATTTGTTTTCCAGAAAGAACGAATGCACAGGAAAAAAAGAAAACTTTCTGCCCCTACTTCCATTTTTTTTTTTATTTTCTCTTTTTTTCCTTGAAAAAATGGATTCTCAATCGATTTGAGAATAACAACATGGATTACCAGTAATCCATGTTGCTTTCACTAAGCATTCACGGAACTATCAATATATCCGCGGATCTCTGTTACAACGCAGTAATTCAAAATAGATCGGCTTTGAATGAAATAAAAATAATATGGATATACTTTTTAGGGGGATTGTAGTTCAATTGGTAAGAGCACCGCCCTGTCAAGGCGGAAGCTGCGGGTTCGAGCCCCGTCAGTCCCGACCGTATCCAATATATACTCAATCCATCCCTTCTTTTTTCGGAGAAAAGGGTACAGGGAACAGAATTTCATTCCCTCCAAAAAGTGATCTTGAGTTATTTTTTAACATTTATTATCAAAAAAACCCGTTCTATTTCAAATAGTAACAATTGGTGGGAGAGAGCCATATGTGAATTAGTACAATTATTGGGGGCAGCATATTCAGAATTCTAGTAGAGTATCTACTGTATTTTTTTTTATTATTGCTCCTCATCCTTGTAATGTATAACAATACTATATGTTTCTTTTTTTACTAAGGGCATTTTTTGTACTAACATTATAAAATGAATTAAACATAGTTACCCTGATAGAGCCCATTCAGGTTAACCCGATTTATTTTTTGGTTCCAATTGGGTGGAATCTTAATTACTAAAAAGAATCTCTTCCCAACGAGCAAGGAAATGAATCTTTTTTTCCTTCGGGTCCAAAGAAATAACCAAAAAAATAGTGAATTTTATGGAATATTAGATCTTTTATACCAAGAGATTCATCTTTCTCACACTTCTTTGGTTGCCGAGAAAACTAGATTATTACCATTCAAAAAGGAATTTAGAGCTTAACGCCGTACTTTTTTCATTTCACGTCGATGGGTCGGTAACCAAAAAAAGTGGCAAAATGGGCAAAAAATGCTTGATCGGATAATTAAAAAAGGGATAGATTTAGGGTATATGATAGATTTATGGTATATTATGGTATATAAAGTCAAGAAGAGAAAAACGGATAAGAAATAAAAAATTTTTGATTGGATCATTAATCCTATTTTTATTCAGTATGGATAAAGGACCCTTCTATGTTATACTATATCAATTCTTGACGATTAATGCATGTGATAGCTCAGATATTCTTAATTCATGATATTGCTGATTCAATATCATCGCGATGTAATTCATCTCATTGAATTGAATTTACCGGCGAAAGAGTGATTCCTCATCTCTATGGGATTAAATCCCGAGTTATTGCGAAGTAAAAAAAAAACGAAATAATGATATTATGGAAGTAAATATTCTTGCATTTATTGCTACTGCACTGTTCATTCTAGTTCCTACTGCCTTTTTACTTATCATATATGTAAAAACCATAAGTCAAAATAATTAATTTGAATGAAACTTGTCTTCTTAGTTCTTATTAATGATTGAATAAATACAAAATGAATAAATAAAAGCTTCACCTTTTGATTCTTAATGAAATGATTGAACGACAATCAGCAGTATTCTATGAAATCTGCTAGTTCTGATAGTATGGTAGAAAGAAATATATTCATCTTTCTACCATACTATATTACTTTTTTAGTCTTAGTGAAGTATAGAAAGTCGGATTCTATAAATTAATATAGATCAATCAAAATATTGATCTTCATATATCATATATGTGATACGAATTAGGTATATGTAATCTTAATATTATCCTATTCTAATTCTTTGTTTCATCCATTTGATTTGTATTGATTCCAATCAAGCTCAAAAAAGCAAAAGACAACTCTTATCTTAGTCTTACCATTCGAATTCCAAGGTTTCTTAGGTTTTTTTTTTAGTTCAAATATGAACTATGAATCCTGATATACATCGAAAGAATAAAATCAATGAAGTAAAAAGCAATATGGGTATATATAAAACCTAGCCAGTTTTTTGACATTATGAAGAAGTAATTAATTACAGGAGTTCTATTGGAACGGAACTTATTCGGATTTCGAAAAGGGGTCGTAAAAATGCTTGAACATCGAAAGTACGTATCTATTTCATTTCAAAGTGGTAAAATCGGGTTGGTTTATCAGTTTAGGAAGAATTCGGTTGGAATCTCTTTCTGTCTCCCCTTGACTTTCGGAATACGAGCAGGAAAATCGTTGAAATATCTGTTTGATTGAAAAAAGGGTATTAGTCATATAGTACATTACTATACCAGACCAGAATACAATGGAACTTTGAATTAAATAAAAAATGTAAAAATTTACAGCGCTTTACAGAACTATCTAGAAAACAATTGATAAAGTTTGATTCATCAACTTATTAATTAGTAGTACTTAGAGTCCACTTCGTCCCCACACTACGAGTGAAAGGGAAAATGTAAAGACTACCATTAAAGCAGCCCAAGCAAGACTTACTATATCCATGTGAATGATGTCCCCTATCTCGATAAATATGAAGGAATTAGTCCATTATTGTTCACTAATAATAGTGGATCAATAGTGAACAGTCAAAAAGGATTCTGACCCAGGACTCTTGATAAATCAATACACTAAATACACTTCAAACAAGTTGTTATATGATTTTTCTAGTAGAAATGGGAACCATTAAGCCTATACAAAATAGGCCTTGCCATTCTTGGAAGTAGTAAGGGAATGTTATTAATTGAACACATAGATAAGAAAATCTATTGTTTCTTTTGTTGACCGTCATAAGTAAAAGACATAAACAATGTGGAATGAAGATCAATCATTCATCCCTCTCTTTCCTAATTTGATTTAATTTTGACTATGCTCCCGATTGTTACTCTTGAACCAATCGGGGAATAGCCTATTTCATTGCTTGGCTCGAGGTTAGTGCAAAAAGTCTTTTGCACTTTTTTCTAAAAAAGCCAATTACCAATTCAATCTAATATTGATTGAATGCCTGCGCATTTCTAGACTTTCATGAGTCTGTATCCAAAGTATTTTCCTTCTCTTTTCACACCCACGAATTCGCTTGCCTGTCCGGCTTAGTTCAATTTAAGCTAAGCTAAGATCGAGAAGATCCAGTCAGTAGCCACTACATTGTAGTGGAAGGACCTCCAAATTCTCTTCCACTAGAATCTTGAATCGTAGACGCAAGGATTTAAATCCTTTTGAGTTTTGAGAAGCGACAGATGCTTAGAATCAAGCAAGTCTCAACAGTTCGTTTGCGTCTGTGAGGGAATAATTCATTGAGTTATATATCGGCCGACCATAATAAGGAATTTGGAGTCTTGTGTTGATCAGGCGACACCCGGATTTGAACTGGGGAAAAAGGATTTGCAGTCCCCCGCCTTACCACTCGGCCATGTCGCCAAAATGATATAAACTAGACTAACATTTTTTCCTTCTGGAAGATTACTAAACTTCTTTTTTTATTGTACTTCCTTCGTGAATTCCATTTTATCTTAATACCTTTCCTAAAATAACTTCTTTTTTAATTGGATTTATACCTTTACTTCAATTTATTGTTATAGTATCTCCAAAGACACAATGTCTAAAAACCTCCTCTCTTATTTCTATTGAAATCAAAAATGAAGTTATTTTCATTTTTGATTTTTTAACAAAAAAACAACTCAGGACAAATCGAACCGTTAACTAGTTAATTATTAAATCTTAATTATTTAATTATTCTTGGATTTGAATCGCATTTTTTACTTAATAAGATAATTAAATGAAAATTGATACAGAACTAATTGATATTGATTCTTTTCAATAAAAAAAAAAAAAAAGATTTTTCAATTTTCATTATAACAGCAATTAGGAGTCTATGTAAACCCTAGAACAAAAATTATTACAGGGGGTCTCTAATGGGGTATCTTTTTGATAAAATTCTTAAGAAGAAATTATCCGTAAAATGTCCTGCTTCAATTTTTAGAGTAGAAATTTTGATAAAACCCACGTTGCGCCGAATAGAACTGAAATAAAAGAGGAAACGGATCTATAGATATCTTTCTCTATAGATATCTTTCCATGTTTAATAAAAAACCCTTGTTTCGCACTTCAATCATATTCTATGAATTTTGCTAAAAATAGGTCAAAAAATCTCTCTCTTCTATG